GTTTTGGAGACCCGCGTTCTACCAAACTGAACTAAGAGCGCTTTCAAAACAAAAAGAAAATCTTTTTCTACTCCTAACGTGTCTCACGTCCGTATAGTATCCACAAATTCAAGTTATACCCACTTTAATCGATCTCCCCGCTACTGCCCATAAAGAAGAGAGAATTAATAGGTAGGGATGACAGGATTTGAACCTGTGACATTTTGTACCCAAAACAAACGCGCTACCAAGCTGCGCTACATCCCTTTTCCAAATTAAATTGTTGGACAATGCCATTGTACATAATTCCTTTCTTGTTTTCCACATCGTAATTTTCTTCTATTTCTCTATCTATATAGAACTTTCTTGTCATTTCTTGTTCTTGGTCTCATATAATCAAGGAAGGGTATACATCTAAAATCCAGTCGAATTTCACCTATAAAAGAAAGATTCCTATTTCTTAGTAATGTATAGGAAGAAGGGGTCATCTTTTTTAGGGATAGGAAAATCTCGTCTATTATGATTCATTCTATATATATATAGAATATTGATTTTGTTTTTTTAGTTAGGAATTTCGCCTAAACAAAAGAAATACAAAGGATCTTGGGCAAGAGTATCTGATCATATATGTATTCCAATACGGAAGGAGGATTTTCAATGCGGGATATAAAAACATATCTCTCTGTAGCACCCGTGCTAAGTACTCTATGGTTTGGGGCTTTAGCAGGTTTATTGATAGAAATCAATCGTTTATTCCCAGATGCTTTGTCATTCCCTTTTTTTTAATTCTAGTTATTCCTATGCGAGAGATAAAATTCTTCGTGACATGACGAAAATTTTCCCTTTTTGAATTCTTTTTTAGTATATGAAGCAAAAAGAAAGAAAAGATGGATAAGGATTGTATTCTTTAATTATTTCTCCATTTTTTATTACTTAATTTACGAATTTCAAAAATTTTTGATTCTATTGGATTCGTTAGAGAATTCGAAGAATTACAACAAAATCTTTAGAAATCGCATTTTTAGTTAGGAACTTCTATGGATTTTATTCTTCTTCTTTGGATCCAACCAAAATAGAAGAATAAAAGAATAGGTATAAGAATTAAGTTAAGTCGATCCAAAAAGGAAAGGAGGTTCATGGCCAAGGGCAAAGATGTTAGAATCCGAGTTATTTTGGAATGTATTAATTGTGTTCGAAAGGGTACCAATAAGGAATCGACGGGGATTTCTAGATATAGTACTCAAAAGAATCGCCACAATACACCCGGACAATTAGAATTAAGAAAATTTTGTAGTTATTGTCGCAAGCATACGACTCATAATGAAATAAAGAAATAGGAGCATCGTGCGTTCAATTTTTCCAAAGAACAAAAAGAGTAAGAACTTCTTATTAAATATATAGAACATAGATAGAATACAAAATAAAAATCAACTCATCTGATTTTAGGTAGATATTATTTCATATCTATAGAGGGTTTATATTTTATATTTTTATATTTTATATTTTTATATTTTTTATATAGTATATTTTATATAGTATATATAGTATATGAATCAAATAATATATGGACCAAAGAAAGACTACTTCTTCTGGATCCAAAATTAATAAAATAAAGAAATCCATTTTTTTTTTTCAAATTTTAAAATAAGGAATAAATCATGTATATATCTAAACAACCTTTTCGTAAATTTAAGCAACCCTTTCGTAAATCCAAACAAACTTTTCATAAATCAAAGCAAACTTTTCGTAAATTCAAACAACCTTTTCGTAAATCCAAGCAACCTTTTCGTAGGCGTTCTCGAATAGGCCCGGGGGATCGAATTGATTATAGAAACATGAGTTTAATTAATCGATTTATTAGTGAACAAGGAAAAATATTATCCAGACGAATAAATAGATTAACCTTGAAACAACAACGATTAATTACTCTTGCTATAAAACAGGCTCGTATTTTATCTTTCTTACCATTTCGTAACTATGAGAATGAGAAGCAATTTCAAGCCCAGTCAATTTCAATAATTACTGGTCCTAGACACAGAAAAAATAGACCTATTCCTCAATTAACACAAAAGTTCAATTCCAATCGAAACTTAAGAAACTCCAACCAGAATTTAAGAAACAACAATCGAAACTTAAGTTCCGATTGTTGATGTTTTATTCGAAAGGGTCAGACTCATATATAAAGAAAGTAATCCAGTTTTGATTCTTGTGTTTGTTATAAGAAAGAAAAATGGGAAAGAAGAAATAGTTTTTTTATTTATTGCAACATGCTCGTTGATTCCTACCACTTAATCTTAATTTATTGTATCTTCCCGGAGTTCCTTCTCCGGGAATTCGGTTTTAATTTTTCCTGTATATTACTTTTTTATCCCTTTAATTGATGGTCTTTATTTTATTGGAAATCGTGTAAAGATTATTTGGATTTGATACAGCTACTTGTGCAAGCATTTTACGATTAAGAATCAATTCCTTCTTGTACAGATTGTGTATTAATTTACTATAACTATCGAATACGTTATATACCCGTGTTGCTGCATTTATGCGAGTGATCCACAAACGACGAAAATCCCTCTTTTGCCTGCCTCTATCTCGATGAGAAGAAACAAAAGCTCTTCTTACTTGTTGAGTAATCATTCGATTAAGTCTTAAATGAGCCCCTCTAAAGTTTGAGGCAAATGAACGCATTTTTGTTCGTCGTCTCCGAGCTATATATCCTCGCGGAACTCTGGTCATTGAATCAAATTAACCTTAATGAATAACTAATGATTTCTCTTCTTTTCTTTTAACCCTCTTTTTTCCCATTAATAACAAAACGAACGGATTATTCCGATATATAAAATATTAATTCCAATGGCTTTTGCTACTATAACCTTCCCAACCACGATTTTTTATTCTATTCTCTTCAGTTATTTCGCATAGAAATAACAAATTCTAATGATATTAAAAAAACAGTGGGTTCCATCGTTTCTATGGTTCCCTTTTAAACGGCGAGGCCCTCTCTATACACCGGAGCCCTTTCTTTTCATCAAAAGGTATTGTGAACTTGTATAGTTCACATTCTTTGGCTCTACCTATCCATTATAGAGTAAATAGCTCTTTTCACAATAAGAGTTATTCATACAGTGACGGTATTTAATTATGAAAGTTGGCTAAGTAGCTGGCCCTTTAGTCCGTTCTTTTAAGATAAAGGAGCAGAAACCTTTTTCTTTTTATTACTATTTCCTCCGCTTAATGGATAACCATTTGCTACCAATGGAGGAATTGTTTCTTCCAATTCCAATCTAGATGATTGGATTTGCACCAAAGGAAACCAGAAATTCCATATACCATAGAAATCTAGGATGGATTAACTCTATCCTATTCATTGGTACCGATCATGGATACTTCGAAATTTTCTTATTTGTTTGAACTCATGATCTGAACGAGTCGCACATACACCCTAGCACATGTTCCTCGACGCTGAGGACATCCCTTAAGCGCGGCCGATTTTCTAGCATTTCGTATTGGCTGTCTTGCATTTCTAATAAGTTGTTTAACTGTTGGCATGTCGTATGTATATAGAAAAAATGGATTGGTTTAGATCGATCTTAACCTGATGATTCATCATCATGAAGTATTTCTATTTTCTATAAAATAGCATAAAACCCGAATTTAGGTTTGAAATAAATTTACAAGAAATCCAGCCACTACCAATCCTTAAACATTTCTGGAAACCACACTGAATCAGTATCGCAGTGCTCATCAATCATTTCATCCCCTACAATGTCGACAAGTCCATAAGCTTTGGCTTCGTCTGCTGACATAAAAACATCCCTTTCCATGTCTTCGGATACAACCCAAAAAGGCTTGCCTGTTCTTAGTGCATAAACCCTTGTGATCATTTCGCGAACTTTGTGTAACTCTTCCACTTCTAGTAAAAATTCTGGTGTCCTTGCCCGATAATAAGCACTAGCAGGTTGGTGAAGCATAATCCTAGCGTGAGGGAATGCTATACGCTTGGTGGGTTCTCCTCCAAGCAGAATGAAGGAGGCCATGGACGCGGCTATTCCGAGGCATATTGTATATATATCAGGTGTCACCGTTTGCATCGTATCAAAAATCGCCATTCCTGAGATTAGCCACCCGCCAGGGGAGTTTATAAACAAAAAAATATCGCTAATTCCATCTTCTATACTGAGATATACCATCAGACCCGTAATATGATTCGTGATCTCGCAACGAATCTCTTGACCTAAAAAAAGTGTCCTTTCTCGATACATAACATTGTATAAGTCAACCCAAGTCGCTTCTTCATCTCCGGGAATCCGGTAAGGTACTTTTGGAACACCAATGGGCATATTAGATTAATATTATTAAATTTAAGTAAGAAAACTACACTTTAATATGGAAACGTAAGAATGGAAACGTAAGAATGGAAGAGAAAGAAAGAATCCACAGTTTATTATCTTCATTTTTTTCTTATTCTATAAGAATACTATAGATTCTATGAATACATAGATTAAAATAATACATAGATTGAAAGATTATACATATAAGGAAGGTAAGACAGATTGAATAAATAAAAAGGAATCCGTGATTCGAATGATAAACAAAGAGGGATTAAGGATCTATTCTTCGTTTTTCCAAATAGCCTAAGCTACCCATTGCATATTGGCACTTATCGAGTATAGAATAGATCTGCTTCTCTTTCTTCTTACAAATAGAATTGGCTTTTTATTTTTAATGGAATGAAATAAATATTAACGCTTTCTGACATAGAATCCCCTGGAAGGGTTAGGTACATAGGATATGTATGGATAGTTTTTTCCAATGCGATAAAATAAAGCGACATCGTGTCTATTTTTCTTTGCTAAAGGGGTATTTCCATGGGTTTGCCTTGGTATCGTGTTCATACTGTCGTATTGAATGATCCGGGTCGATTGCTTTCGGTGCATATAATGCACACAGCTCTAGTTTCTGGTTGGGCTGGCTCGATGGCTTTATACGAATTAGCGGTTTTTGATCCCTCTGATCCTGTTCTGGATCCAATGTGGAGACAAGGTATGTTCGTCATCCCCTTCATGACTCGTTTAGGAATAACCAATTCGTGGGGTGGTTGGAGTATTTCAGGAGGAACTGTAACGAATCCGGGTATTTGGAGTTATGAAGGTGTGGCAGGTGCGCATATTGTGTTTTCTGGCTTGTGTTTCTTGGCAGCTATCTGGCATTGGGTATATTGGGATCTAGAAATATTCTGTGATGAGCGGACAGGAAAACCTTCTTTGGATTTGCCCAAGATCTTTGGAATTCATTTATTTCTTGCAGGGGTGGCTTGTTTTGGCTTTGGTGCATTTCATGTAACGGGTTTATATGGCCCTGGGATATGGGTGTCCGATCCTTACGGACTAACTGGAAAAGTACAAGCTGTAAATCCTGCGTGGGGTGCAGAAGGTTTTGATCCTTTCGTTCCGGGAGGAATAGCTTCGCATCATATTGCTGCGGGTACATTGGGCATATTAGCGGGCCTATTCCATCTTAGTGTCCGTCCGCCGCAACGTCTATACAAAGGATTACGTATGGGCAATATTGAAACTGTACTTTCCAGTAGTATCGCTGCTGTTTTTTTTGCTGCTTTCGTAGTTGCCGGAACTATGTGGTATGGATCGGCAACTACCCCAATCGAATTATTTGGGCCTACTCGTTATCAGTGGGATCAGGGATACTTTCAGCAAGAAATATATCGAAGAGTTAGCGATGGGTTAGCCGAAAATCGTAGTTTGTCAGAAGCTTGGTCTAAAATTCCCGAAAAATTAGCCTTTTATGATTATATTGGTAATAATCCGGCAAAGGGGGGATTATTCAGAGCAGGCTCAATGGACAATGGGGATGGAATAGCTGTTGGATGGTTAGGACATCCCGTCTTTAGAGATAAAGAAGGACGCGAGCTTTTTGTACGTCGTATGCCTACTTTTTTTGAAACATTTCCGGTAGTTTTGGTAGATGAAGAGGGAATTGTGAGAGCGGACGTTCCTTTTAGAAGAGCAGAATCCAAATATAGTGTTGAACAAGTAGGCGTAACGGTGGAGTTCTATGGTGGCGAACTTAATGGAGTAAGTTATTCGGATCCCGCTACTGTAAAAAAATATGCGCGACGTGCTCAATTAGGGGAAATTTTTGAATTAGATCGAGCTACTTTGAAATCAGATGGTGTTTTTCGCAGCAGTCCAAGGGGTTGGTTCACTTTTGGTCATGCTACCTTTGCTTTGCTCTTCTTTTTCGGACACATTTGGCATGGCGCTCGAACCTTGTTCCGAGATGTTTTTGCTGGTATTGATCCAGACTTGGATGCTCAAGTGGAATTTGGAACATTCCAAAAAGTTGGAGATCCAACTACAAGGAGACAGGCAGCCTGATACCACATGGGTATGGTATCTTTCACCTCTCTTTTTTGATTTGACATGAGAAACATCTCATGTCCTTTCTTTGACTCTTTTTCGTTTTTTATATGGGAAATGATCCCAAATGATAAGTGAATAGGTGTGGAAGTTATAATTGTAAATAAACCAGGATCGAATCTATGGAAGCATTGGTTTATACGTTCCTTTTAGTTTCGACTTTAGGGATAATTTTTTTCGCTATCTTCTTCCGAGAACCACCTAAGGTTCCGACTAAAAAATGAAATAATTTAATTGAAGGAAATAAATAATTTCATTGAAGTAAGAAGTCCCCCAGAGGGGAGACTTCTTACTTCAATTAGTCCCCATGTTCTTCGAATGGATCTCTTAATTGTTGAGAGGGTTGCCCAAACGCGGTATATAAGGCATACCCAGTAAAGCTTACAAGTAAACCAGATATGAAGATGGCGACTAAAGTTGCTGTTTCCATTTTTATAGAATTTCAAGATTACAATGGATCTATGAAAAGATCGTGTATTTACAACTACAACGGAATAGTATACAAAGTCAACACCAATGATTAAATAGAATTTATGGCTACACAAACCGTTGAAGATAGTTCTAGACCTAAGCCAAAACGGACTGGCGCAGGTAGTTTATTGAAACCCTTGAATTCGGAATATGGGAAAGTAGCTCCGGGTTGGGGGACTACTCCTTTTATGGGGGTCGCAATGGCTTTATTCGCGATATTCCTATCTATCATTTTAGAAATTTATAATTCTTCTGTTTTACTGGACGGAATTTTAACGAATTAGGTTTCTACTAACTAAAACTATGAAGTCATAGTTTTTCCATCCAAAAAAAGCCTTTCTACTTTAAGCTCCACATTTCTAGACATTCTGGTAGTTCGACCGTGGATTTTTTTGTTTCGGTATCTCTGGAATATGAGTGTGTGACTTGTTAGAATTGATCCTATTGATAATACATAGAAAGGGCCTGTTATCTCTATCAAGATGATTCGAATTCGTCGGATATTACTTATTCTAGTATCTGGAACACGAAATACATAGAGTGGATCAAGAAAAAAAATGGAACTATGATTCATACTCACTATTTAGACCTCGCAACCAGACTGAAAAAAAAATTCAAGTAGTTCTTAATAAAAAAAGAAATTTTCTTCCTTCCAATTTTGTTTGCCCAAAAGAAAACTTTTTTCTCTTTCAATAAATGATCATCAAGCGGTTCTTATTCGCAGAACCCTTGCCTTTTGTTTAGCTTGATACTCAATCATCGTGGCTCTAGTATGAATCTAAGGTTTTAATTGAACTGATTCATAGGATCGCAACAAGATAATTTCTATCAGAAAACCACTATAAATTTTTATTTTCTTTTTTCACAAGTAAAAGAATCAAATAAATCAAAAATAGGGAAGAGAAAAGTCAAGAGGCCTCTAATGATCAACATACGGGAAAGAAAGACAGATGAGCCAACTTGAGATTTTTTGGCATTATCATCACAAAGAAGAAATTCTGGATTTTTCTTATTTCATATCTTCAAGGCAAATCGATCGAATACCGTGGCTGATGAAGTTTTGAACCTTTTTTTCTAATATCCGTTGAAAATTTGTGTGTTTTTGCTTGAGCCGTACGAGATGAAATTTTCATATACGGTTCTCGGAGGGGGAGTCGGGCTAGTTACCTATCTCAATAAAGTATATGATTGGTTTGAGGAACGTCTTGAGATTCAGGCAATTGCAGATGATATAACTAGTAAATATGTTCCTCCTCATGTCAACATATTTTATTGTTTAGGGGGAATTACACTTACTTGTTTTCTAGTACAAGTCGCTACCGGTTTTGCTATGACTTTTTACTACCGACCAACCGTTACAGAGGCTTTTTCCTCCGTTCAATATATAATGACGGAGGCCAACTTTGGTTGGTTAATCCGATCAGTTCATCGATGGTCAGCAAGTATGATGGTTCTAATGATGATCCTGCACGTATTTCGTGTGTATCTCACAGGTGGATTTAAAAAACCCCGTGAATTAACTTGGGTCACAGGTGTGGTTTTGGCTGTATTGACTGCATCATTTGGTGTAACTGGTTATTCTTTGCCTTGGGATCAAATTGGTTATTGGGCAGTCAAAATTGTGACAGGTGTACCTGAAGCGATTCCGGTAATAGGATCCCCTTTAGTGGAATTATTACGTGGAAGTGCTAGTGTGGGCCAATCCACTTTGACTCGTTTTTATAGTTTACATACCTTTGTACTGCCTCTGCTTACTGCCGTATTTATGTTAATGCACTTTCCAATGATACGTAAGCAAGGTATTTCGGGTCCTTTATAGGGAAGGCATATCATAGAGAATTCTAATTCTCATATATCATATAGGGTAGGTTGTGGTATTTCATTGCTACAAACATGGGTTATTGTAAAATAAGACATGTCATTTGGATACTTCTCTTCAACTTTGAAGTATTTTGATATAATACAATTATAGTTGAAGTTAATTTTACGAAAGAAAATAAGGCGGATTATGGGAGTGTGCGACTTGAATTATTAATTTGGCCATGCAGATAGAGAATTGGGTCTGCCACATTAGAATTCACGACCAAAGGTGTCTCCGCATCCAATCAACACGTAAGTCCCCTATCTAGGAAGGATAGGCTGGTTCACTCGAGGAGAATTTTTTCTATGATCATACCCCAATCATGTCATCCATGAACAGGCTCCGTAAGATCCCATAGAGTATAAATCGAATAAGTCATGTGATATGATCCAATTCTATATTTATTACACTTACTTTTTATTATAGTATGGAAATGCATTCATTTTCTTTGCATCGATTTCGATCCGCAATACTATCGGAGTAAAAGAAGGGATCTAAGGAAGAACGTAGGCTAAACTTTTTGATTTTTTATTAGTAACAAGTAAATACTTTGTTTGGACGTAAGAAACTTGCGATATTCAGGGGATAAACACCAACTAATCAAGAGACAATCCACAAAGCAATTGATCATGATCAAATTTGTAAGCCCACTTGGATATTGAGCATTTACGCATAAGAATAAGATTCTAGTAGTTATAGGTGCAACTTCGGAAAAGATAATCTGATAAAGCATTTCTTACCTTGAGTCATTGAGTCATTATATACTCTATTCTATTGTGGATCCTCCACGGTCTTATTTCTTTCATTCTTGCTCGAGCCGGATGATGAAAAATTCTCATGTCCGGTTCCTTTGGAGGATGGATCCTAAAGAATTCACCTATCCCAATAACAAAGAAACCTGACTTAAATGATCCTGTATTAAGAGCAAAATTAGCTAAAGGGATGGGACATAATTATTACGGGGAACCCGCGTGGCCCAACGATCTTTTATACATTTTTCCAGTAGTAATTCTAGGTACTATTGCGTGTAATGTAGGTTTAGCGGTTCTCGAGCCGTCAATGATTGGTGAACCGGCGGATCCGTTTGCAACTCCTCTGGAAATATTACCCGAGTGGTACTTCTTTCCCGTATTTCAAATACTCCGTACAGTACCCAATAAGTTATTGGGCGTTCTCTTAATGGTTTCTGTGCCAACGGGCTTATTGACAGTACCCTTTCTAGAGAATGTCAATAAATTCCAAAATCCATTTCGTCGCCCAGTAGCTACGACCGTTTTTTTAATCGGTACTGCAGTAGCTCTTTGGTTAGGTATTGGAGCAACATTACCCATTGATAAATCCTTAACTTTAGGTCTTTTTTAGGGATTTTTCGAGTTGATTTATTCAACCGCGAAGCCCCCTGAATGGGTATCTAGGAAATAGTTACTTCCAAGCGAATCTTCCCTAGATACCTAAAATCCATTTTATTATGATCCATTTCGCGAAAATATAGATTGTGCCAAAGATGCAAAATTGCTTTCTTTTTTTTTGAGTTAGAATAAAAGGAAAAAATTGCAATGGATTTAAAGCGAGAACTTGTTCTTAGGTAAATCAATTGGGAGATGCTTCTCTAGAGTGTCCCATATCAGTTTTCCATCTTCCATACGAAAACTGTCAATTCGCATAAGATCTTCTTCAGTCTTACTCAAAAGGTCCAATAGTGTATGTATATTGGCCCTTTTGAGACAATTATACGTTCTAGAAGGCAATTCTAATTGATCAATAAAAATACAATTCAATGGAATTCCTTTTTTGCTTTTCTTTAGATTAGTGATTCTTTTTTGAAAGGTTAAAAGGGGTGGAGTAAACCTGTTTTTATTTTCTTCGAAACTAGTGCCCTCTTCCTCTGTGTGTAGAAAAGGAAGAAATAAATCAATCAAATTACGAGAAGCTTCATAAAGCGCTTCTTTAGGAGTTAAACTTCCATTCGTCCATATTTCTAGAAAAAGTATCTCGTGTTTATCATTTCCATTCCCACAAGAAAAAATACTATAATTCACATTTCGAACAGGCATGGATACAGCATCTATAGGATAACTTCCATCTTGAGAGTTCTTTCTGACTTCCGTATGATATCCGCGATCTCTCTTGATCTGTAACTCAATATAGAAATCAATGGGCTCTCTCAAGTTAGCTATAGGTTGTGTCGTATCAACGATTTCTACGGAAGGCGGTAAGATTATATCTTGAGCGGTTATGTATCTAGGACCTTTGACGCAAATTGATGCGTCTCTAACTCCATAGAGATTACTTCTCAATACAATTTCTTTCAAATTTAGTAAAATTTCTTGTATGGATTCTTCAATACCTACTATTGTAGAATATTCGTGTGGCACGTTTCCAAATTTGGCGCGTGTGATACATGTTCCTTCTATTTCTCCAAGTAAAGCTCTTCGCAAGGCAATACCGACAGTATCCGCTTGACCTTTTCTAAGCGGGGACAGAATGAAACGACCATAATAAAGACGCTTACTATCTACTCTTGATTCAACACACTTCCACTCTAGTGTTTGGGTGGATCCTGTTACCTCCTCTCGAACCATAGTATTATTATTTGATCATTGAATCGTTTATTTCTCTTGAAAGCGGTTTAATTTTTTTACAGACGTCTTTTTTTAGGAGGTCGACATCCATTATGCGGCATAGGTGTTACATCACGTATACAACTTAACCGTACACCACTTTTAGCAATGGCTCGTAATGCGGCATCTCTTCCGCTACCAGCACCTTTTACCATAACTTCTGCTCGTTGCAAACCCACTGTACGAATAGCATCTACTGCTGTTCTTTGACCAGCATAGGGTGATGCTTTTCTTGAGCTTTTGAATCCACAAGTACCTGCGGAGGACCAGAAAACCACCCGACCTTGTGGGTCTGTAACGGTTATAATGGTATTGTTGAAACTGGCTTGAACATGAATAACGCCTTTTGTTATTCTACGTGCACTCTTCCGTAAACTAAAACGAGCATTCCTACGCAAACCAATACGCACTTTCTTACGTGAACCCATTTTTGGTATAGCTTTTGTCATATTTTATTATCTCATAAATATGAGTTAGAAATAACAAAAAGAAAAAAAGATACAAAGATATCCGTTTCAGGGTAAAATATATCCTTTACTTTCATTTTTTATTTGGAATTTGGACATTTCCGTGGGTACTTTTTTTTTTACTTTTTAGAAAGAAAAGCTCCTTTTTCGAAAGATTACCCCTGTCTTTGTTTATGCTTCGGATTGGAACAAATGACTCTAATTCGTCCACGCCTGCGAATCAGTCGACATTTTGTACAAATTTTACGAACAGAAGCTCTTATTTTCATATATAGGTATTCCTTTCTTATAACTATGAATCTATTCTTTTGGAAAAAATAAGTCTCTTCACTTAAATTTTGAAACTTGGAAGTTATTACCCTAGAAAAACCTAATCCTTTGAATCTTTGGTATCCTTCAAATCTTCAGTATCCTTCGAGTCTTCGGTACGCTTCGAATCCTTATGGGGAAGTCTATAAATTATACGCCCCTTGCTGGAATCATAACGACTTACTTCAATTTTGACCCTATCCCCCATCAGTATTCGTATAGAGCTAGACCGGATCTTTCCTGAAATATAGCCCAGGATGCTGGTGTCATTCTCTAGGCGAACGCGGAACATTCCGTTGGGTAGGGCTTCCGTAACTAAACCTTCGAAAGTGACTTTTGCTTCTCTAGGGTTTTTTTTTTCTCTCCTATTTTTTTTTTCTGTCATATTTTTTTCTCCTATTTTTCTATTTTTATTTTCCAAATAGGAAGTTCGAGATAGAATTCGGGCACTATAGGTAGGGCCATTACCATATGTAACATAAGACTTCTCCCCCAATTCTGTTTAGTCGAGCTTCTCGATCTGTCATTATACCTCGAGAGGTAGAAAGAATAGCAATCCCCATTCCGCCCAAAACCTTAGGAATTCCTTGATAGTTGGCATAAATTCGTAAGCCAGGTCGGCTGATACGCTTTAAAAAGGTTCTAGTTCTATATATTCCCTTTCTAGTCTTTCTCTTTTGATGTCGCAAAGTTGAAACCAAGAAATATCTGTTACTTTCCTGATGTTTCCGAACACTTTCAATAAAACCCTCTCGTAGAAGTATTTTAACAATGTTTTCGATAATATTTGTGGATACTACTCGAACAGTTCCTTTTTTATTCATGTCTGCGTTTCTTATAGAGGTTAGTAAATCAGCAATAGTGTCCTTGCCCATAAGACTCTAATTCTAGGTTCCTCCTAATTTTTTTATAATCAACATGTTTTCCTTTTTTTGGATTTTAACGCGTATACGTGAGACACAATCTACTAATTTTTTCTTTGATCTATATCTCGTCTACTAGTGTTTATAATACTTCAGGAGCTAATGAAACTATTTTAGTAAAATGCAATTCTCTCAATTCTTCGGCAATCGCGCCAAAAACTCGCGTTCCTTTTGGATTTCCTTTTTGATCAATGATAACTGCTGCATTGTCATCATAGCGTATTATTATACCATCTTCGCATTTGAATTCTTTACATGTACGTACAATTACAGCTCGAATTACTTCGGATCTTTCTAGAGGCATTTGGGGCACTGCGTCTTTGATTACAGCAACAATAACATCACCAATACGAGCATATCGCTGATTACCAGCGGCTCCTATGACTCGAATACACATCAATTTTCTAGCTCCACTGTTATCTGCTACATTTAAAAGGGTCTGAGGTTGAATCATATTATTTTATTTGGATTTCAATGCAAAAGGATGAAAGAAATATTGTCTTTCCAGAAAAAAAAGTTTATCTTCAATACTCCTTTTTGGGTTCTATATCTCTAATCGAAGAAATTGACTTCGTATGGGCATTTTACTGGCAGCTATAGAGATAGCTGCTCTAGCTACAGTTTCGGATACTCCGCTCATTTCATAAAGTATTCGACCTGGTTTAACAACGGCTACCCAATATTCGGGGGATCCCTTTCCCGAGCCCATACGTGTTTCTGTGGGTCTTATTGTAACCGGTTTGTCGGGAAATATACGCACCCATATTTTTCCACCACGACGTGCATATCGTGTCATTGCTCTTCGTCCTGCTTCTATCTGTCTCGCGGTGATCCAAGCGGGTTCAAGTACTTGAAGAGCATATCTACCAAAACAAATACGATTGCCTCGGCAGGATTTTCCCTTCATTCTTCCTCTATGTTGTTTACGAAATCTAGTTCTTTTGGGGTTATAGTCGATGGTTCTTTCTTAGTTCCATCTCTACTGCAAAACTGGACATGAGAGTTTCTTCTCATCCAGCTCCTCGCGAATTAAATGATAAAGCGTGCGAATTTCTCCATAATAGAAAAAGTTAGGTTTTTTTATTTTTACGTTCTTAAAATAGAAAAATATATAGTCAAGAAAGAAGATCTAGAATATATTCAAATTCTATATTTATATAAAATATAATCCTTATTTTTTTGAATCTCCTTATTTTTTTTCTTATTGAATCGTAGTAAAGTATTCTAATCCAATAAGGATTTCGCGGGCGAATATTTACTCTTTCCTGTCTTATTTGTTAATTTAGAACCTTATCAAATAAAGCAATTTTTTTGGTTTGTTCCGCCATCCCGCCCAATGAAGAGGATTCTTTTCAATAAAATCCGATGCCGTCATAGGTTTTGTCGTTCCCACAGCTTCTCCTTTAATGGTTAGGTTTGAATCCTGCAATGGAGCTTCCAAAAAATTTATTTACGAGTCAATTTTCTCAGTTTTATTAACGCGGGCTGCTCTTTTTTATTTCTTTCAATTTGTATTTTTTGTTTCAAAAGTTACGATTTCGAATTCTCTCTTTTTTTTATTATTTTATTATATTGATGCTTTATCACATTGCTTTTTTTTATGATGTAATTCATAGACCATACACATTGGAATCCTATATCTTTCTTATTCTTCTTCCTTCTATCTATCATCCCTCCTTTTATCCACATCCCTTTAGTTTTGCTTCACAGCCTAGAATCTGGTTTCTTTTGTAGAGAAAAAAATGCAGTTGCTACAACTATATGATAGATTTACTTTTTTTTATAGATGTATTTATTCACATAGTGACTGTTTCTTAGTTAGGATCTCGACAATACGAAGCAATAGGTTGGTTATTAGTTAATTTTCTATAATTACTAAGTTTTTTTCTATTTTTAGTAGGGTTCAGCCAATTTTTTTTAATCTCCATTTTTGACCCTAAAGAAAAAACTAACGAGTCACACACTAAGCATAGCAATTATATTAAAAGATTTATCAATTTTCATTAAATCTTATAGAAAGAGGTATAATTTCTTCTTTATTTTTAGGGGTTTTGGTTTGGGAAAAATAAGGTTCTTGTCTTTTTTATTCTATCACAGGGCAGAATTAGAAGACAGGGTTAGTTATTCTTCTTCTACGAATATCCAAATTTTTACACCTAATACTCCATAGATAGTTCGAATTGGATAGCAGCAATAATCAATTTTAGCGCGAATTGTTTGGAGGGGCAGTCTGCCCTTTTTGATAGATTCGGCACGTGCAATTTCTTTTCCTGCTAAACGACCCGCTATTTTGATTTTTACTCCCTTTATGTCTGCTTTTTTAGTTAATTCAATGGCTTTTTTCATTGCTTTTCGGAATGAAACTCTATTTTTTAATTGGAAAGCTATATATTCTGCAAGAATATTAGGTTGTCTATAAGGTTCTTTAACCTTTTCAATAGCAATATTAAGTCTCTGGTTTACAGAATTAACTTCCTTTTGGAGATCTTTCTCTAATTCTTCGATTGCTCCCTTTTTCTTTAATAAATTGGGGAATCCAATATGGATTATGACGTGGATTGTATCGATTTCTTTTTGAATTTCTATATGTGTAATTACTTCAGAACTTGAGTCTGATTCTATTTTTCTATTCGAGCCTTTTTTTCTATTCTTTTGTATATAGTTCTTGATACAATTCCGTATTTTTTTATCTTCCTGTAGACCTTCAGAATAATTTTTTGGTTGTGCGAACCAAAAGGAATGGTGATTTTGGGTTGTACCAAGTCTGAAACCGAGTGGATTTATTTTTTGGCCCATATTTTTCTATTCTATTTCTTTTTTTTTTATTGGGAATCGAAATCTTGGATTGATCTAAAGATTATTTAGATTTCTTTACTATATTTAGTACAATTGTTATATGACACATGGTTTTTTTTATAGAATAACTACGTCCTCGAGCTCGAGGTCTTAATTTTTTCATAATAGTACTCCTACTGACTTCGGCTTTAGTGATGAATAAACTCGCTTTGTCGAAATCCCTATAATGAGTAGCATTTGCTGCTGCTGAATAAACCAACTTTAAGATGGGATAAGATGCTCGATAAGGCATGAGGTTCAGTATCATAACAGTTTCCTCGTAGTAACGCCAGCGAATCTCATCAAGAACTCTTTGTGCTTTGAAAACAGACATATGTATGCGTTTTTGTGCTTTGAAAACCCGTTCGAATTTTAGTAGACGATCGGTTGGAACTTTTCTTGCGAGTTTCCTTAGCCCGTTCTTTTTCTTTTTTATCCTAGGGGTATACTTTACCAATTTGAAACTTGTCATAAATAAGGTTATTACCCGCCTACCTTTACTTTATTTTAATCCTATAAATTTTGTTTATTCTGAATCTTTCTATTCTGAATTCAGTTAACGACGAGATTTAGTATCCTTTCTTGCACTTTCATAACTCGTGAAATGCCGAGTAGGCACGAATTCCCCCAATTTGCGACCTACCATAGGATTTGTTATGTAAATAGGTATATGTTCCTTTCCATTATGAATCGCGATTGTATGGCCAACCATTGCGGGTAGAATGCTAGATGCCCGGGACCACGTTACTATTATTTCTTTCTCCTCCTTCATATTGACCTTTTCGATTTTTGCCAATAAATGACGAGCTACAAAAGGATTCGTTTTTTTTCGTGTCACAGCTGATTACTCCTTTTTTTCATTTTAAAGAGTGGCATCCTATGTCCACTATCTCGATCGAGGTATGGAGGTCAGAATAAATAGAATAATGATGAATGGAAAAAAGAGAAAATCCTTTAGCTGGATAAGGGGCGGATGTAGCCAAGTGGATCAAGGCAGTGGATTGTGAATCCACCATGCGCGGGTTCAATTCCCGTCGTTCGCCCATCGCATTATTGCAAATTCCAAAAATGCAATTTTCCATATTCCTAGTTACGTATTTACTTACGGCGACGAAGAATAAAACTATCACTATATTTTTTCCTTTTCCTAGTTCTTCTTCCAAGCGCAGGATAACCCCAAGGGGTTGTGGGTTTTTTTCTACCAATGGGGGCTTTCCCTTCACCGCCCCCATGGGGGTGGTCCACAGGGTTCATAACTACCCCTCTTACTACGGGGCGTTTACCTAGCCAACACTTAGATCCGGCTCTACCCAAACTTTTTTGGTTCACCCCAACATTACCCACTTGTCCGACTGTTGCTAAGCAGTTTTGGGATACCAAACGGATCTCCCCAGATGGTAATCTTAAAGTGGCCAATTTACCCTCTTTTGCAATCAGTTTCGCTACAGCACCTGCTGCTCTAGCTAATTGCCCACCCCTTCCACGTGTGATTTCTATGTTATGTATGGCCGTGCCTAAGGGCATATCGGTTGAAGTAGATTCTTCTTTTTTCTCAAAAAACCCCTTCCCAAACTGTACAAGCTTCTTCCAAAGCATACGGCTTTCTAGATGTATATGACGATCCCTAGACAGATGGATCTTATATGAATCGTATGATGAAGTACCACATGAGTGGATATATAGAAAAGGAATCCAAATCTGCCGAATCGCTCATGTTATGATCTTCTACATCCTAGGTCTCCGCGTTCCGTCATCTGGCTTATGTTCTTCATGTAGCATTCAGATCGAATGACTCTATGAAATTACGTCGATACTTCCACATATTATGGGTAACGTAGGAGACATCCCTATTTTCACCCGGGGGTCTTAATTACCACTGCTTAGCTTTCAATTCGCCTCTGACCATCAAATTAAATGTGAATAACCCGTCCTCCTCTCTTTGAAACAAGGGGCGCTTCCGGTTCTGTGCGTGCTTCAAACAATTTTGTCTTCTCCATATTACCATATCTCTAGAGTCAATAATTTTCTATGAGGAACTACTGAACTCAATCACTTGCTGCCGTTACTCAACAGTTTTCTGTTGAGGTCTATCCCGTAGAGGTAGTCAAATTGGATCAGTGATCGATTTCTAGGTTTCGTCGTAAACCTAATTGGTTACTTCCAATTACGTAAATCAATAGTTCAAACCGCACTCAAAGGTAGGGCATTTCCCATTGATATAGGAACTTTTGTACCAGAAACAATAGTATCTCCAATTATAGCCCCTCTGGGATGTAAAATATATCTCTTCTCACCATCCCCATAGTGTATGAGACAAATGTATGCATTTCGATTAGGGTCGTATTCTATGGTTACGATTCTACCAGATATGTCTTTTTGATTCCGTCGAAAATCGATTTTACGGTATAGGCGCTTATGACCTCCCCCTCTATGCCTTGCGGTAATGATTCCTCTGGCATTACGACCTTTACCACAACGGTGCCGTCCATGGATCAATTTATTTCGTGGATTGGATTTCACTTGCCTGTCTACGGTTCCCTTGCGTGTGCTCGGGATAGGTGTTTTGTATAAATGTTTCGCCGTATTATTAAGTATTCTCCTTTAGTTCGTTTCTCTATCTAGAAGTGGAATAGAATAACCCGGTTGAAGGGTAATGATCATACGTCTGTAATGCATTGTATGTCCCAGAATAGGTCCCATTCTTCTACCCTTTCCGGGTAGTCGATGGCTATTCACAGCTACTACCTTAACACCAAAGAAGAGTTCGACCCAATTCTTTATTTCTGTCTTAGTGAATCCCGATTCGACATTAAAAGTATATTGATTCTTTCCCAATAAACGAAGACTCTTTTCTGTAAATACTGCGTATTTGATTCCATCCATAAATCGACTTTCCCTCCTATGCTCTGAGTTCCAGTATCGATAAGAATTCGAGTTCTTATTGTTCTTATGTTATGGTATGAATATACCATACCAATTCGTTATGTATGGATGATGGATGAGATTCCATAGATAGAGAGCCAGTTCCAATAGACTTATGGAACGTTCCCGTTCGCGTGCATCCAGCAGGAATTGAACCCGCAAATTTACCAATTATGAGTTGGGCGCTTTAACCATTCAGCCATGGATGCTTAACAGGGATCATCGTACATCGTAAATAACCAATTTTCATATAGAAAGACATATCATAGAAAAATGAAATCGAAAATATTCGGAGATGGCAAATATTCGGAGATGACTATGAAAACACCTCTCTGGATCCCCGAATTGAAAGAGAGATTGAGAGGGATCAAGAATCCTAATTCTCGCTATTTGGAATGGATCCAATTCTATTGAGTCTGACCCATAGTGATCATTTCTCTTTAGCAAAGAATGACCTTGGTTATCAAAGGATTGAACAACCGGGATCCATTTACTTATGATACCTAGTTGACATTGCTAACAAGGATCTAATGAATTAGGAGTTTAATAGATCCTCTCCTCTTTAGCAGAAAGACGTATATTCCTTGCTCATTATCAGACAATCACTTATTCCCAAACCTCGTGTGGGGCTAATCGTTTTCATTTACCATCTCATGGAAAACCCTTTTCGTTCCGCTTAGCCCTATCGGGTATTTTAGTGATAGGTTCTATAGGAACTGGACGATCCTATTTGGTCAAATACCTAACGAAAAATTCCTATTTTCCTTTCATTAAGGTACGAGGGCTTCTTATTCCACAAGAACGAAAGCGCCTTTTCATTCTTTCATATACTAGGGGTTTTTACTTGGAAAAGACAATGTTCCATACTAAAGGATTCGGGTCCATTCTTTTTCCTATTCAAAGATCAGGCCTTTGTCTCTGTGTTTTCACGTCGAGAATTCTTTGCAGATGAAGATGAAGAGATGGCAAAGCGGCTTAGTACCAGTACCTGGAGAAAAAAGCCTCCTAAACATATGGCTAGCAACTGGTTCACCAGGAGTACGCAAGAAAGGCAAAAGCACTACGAATTATTGATTTAGGAATGGGAATGGGCTAGAACCCTGGGTTCTTCCTTATATAATTAATGGTCTTTTCATTCTAATACTCTATCCGAGAGTTCTCAGTATTTAGCAAAGCTG